GTTTGTTATTGTCTTCTTTATTATATTTCTTTCGAATGAATCGAAAATTCCAGAGTATATCTTTTCACGGGTCGAACCAAAAAAAAAGAAACTTCGAATATTTACCTCTTTACTTTACCTTTATCCGGCAGAAAAAAAAAAGGAAAATTCCCTATTTTTTTGTCCATGTCCCTAAATTAAATATTAAATAATAGGAGACTTAAATGAAAGTCCCTTTCTCGCATTCGCTCTCCATTGCATTGGCGGAACAAAAATTTCTGATGCATCAATATGGAAATATTTGGTACATGAAGCCATGATCTGATATCTATATCGAAATCCTATATAGATATAAACTGATCTTTTTCTGGAATCAAAGAAAGATATTGAAAAATATATTGCTCTTGTGACTCGGAATAAATGGTTTCTCTGTGGAGGAAGGGAATAGCGATTTATTCCTATGGAGCATCCAGGAACAAGAAGATTCAATCGGAAATATCGACAAATTCTTGCGTGGTCCAAGGAAATCAAAAAAAGGGTCCGCTTCTACAATTTTATCTCTATCCAATTTGAATATCAGAATAGCTGATATAGTCATGATTCAATGGGTCAGGTCCACTTACTTTTTCTTTTCTTGATTTCTAATTTTTCCGATGGATTTAATTGGAACAATGGAGAAGTAGTAAAACTTGGGTTTGTCGATTCATAATTGAGATTGGGTATTATCTCGAATATCCATGTCCCGGGACCAAAAATATAAATAATGAAACATGAGGAGGAGTATAGCCTGTAGTGACATAGTAGTCCTCCTAATAAGTGGGATTCCTTATTATCATAATGAACAAATGTTCAACTTTATACCTATAACTCATTAGAATGATAACTCATTATGCGGTCCGTTTACCTTTTTTTTTATTACAAATATCAATAATATCTCTATTCTCCGATGAAAAATGAAGACTAAGGCGGGAGCTTCGTGGAAAAAGCCCTTTATCGGATTTGAACCGATGACTTACGCCTTACCATGGCGTTACTCTACCACTGAGTTAAAAGGGCCATTTTCTTCAATTCATGAAGAGGCCACTAACCACTATGAGTCTACTGCATGTATCTATGTATAGACTATATGTACATATATACATGTATGCATAGGGGGCTCATTCAAGAACAAGCCATTTGATTTACCTAGGAAGTTCTAGGGTCAAATCAAATGATTATTTATATTTGAGAAATATCAATGCAATGAATTGTTTCGCTCCTAATTGCTTTGCTTTTATTGACCCATCGAGGCGAGATTCACTTGATTGATACATGTACCAATCCGACATAGATCCAAAATATTTCATCGAATCATGTGATGAAGGATTCGACTCGTACCCTGAACTGAATTCTTATAAAAAAAAAGAATCTTTTCGATTACTTGTCAATCCCTTCCCAGATTTACGAGTTCTACATCACCTTTTTGAATCAATCAAAAAAAAATTCTATCATTTCTGAATTTCCTGGCTTAGTGTTAGTGAGGCATATCTCGTCTTAACGATGAGCGAATCAATGAGTGAAAATTGAAGAAAGGGGGTTTAACTTTTTTTTTGTCGGACAAATCCCCGCTGAGGGGATCCTATACTTCGTCATATATATATGATGGTTCATGAATGAACAATCAAAAAATTCTATGTAATTGTGGAAGCAAGAAAGATTCTTCGGATCTAGTCATGCCATTACATTATATTATATTGACAATTCCAAAAAACTGCTCATACTATGAGCATAATATGATGGCGATCGGGCAGGTATGCCCCTATCGTCTAGCGGTTCAGGACATCTCTCTTTCAAGGAGGCAGCGGGGATTCGACTTCCCCTGGGGGTAGGGTATTACGAAAGGAAGTTGATCATGGATTATCAATAAGCCTAGAATTGATTCTTCCTGGGTCGATGCCCGAGCGGTTAATGGGGACGGACTGTAAATTCGTTGGCGATATGTCTACGCTGGTTCAAATCCAGCTCGGCCCAATAATTCGCCGATCCATGGGGATGATATAACCAATTTGTCCTACAGAAATGCCTGATATAGAGGAATAAATAGTCCATTTTTTCTGCTATATCCCTATTTCTTTGTTCATTTGTTCCCACGCGTTCTGATCTTTCTAACGATCTAGATTAATAATCTTTAAATAGAAGAAGGAGTAAAGAAAAAAAGAGTCCTTTTTTTTTTCATTGAAAGATTGATTATCTTATCAATCGATGTGGCAATAACCACAGGATTACTAGTAATCCGTGTCACTCTCACTATAGTTCATATCCATGTGAATATCAATCACTCGTGTTTCTGGTAAAACACGGCAATTATAAATATAAAGAAATTATAAGAATATGTATGCTGTATAACTCATTTCCCTGGGATTGTAGTTCAATCGGTCAGAGCACCGCCCTGTCAAGGCGGAAGCTGCGGGTTCGAGTCCCGTCAGTCCCGACCTAGAATCCGATGAATCCATCAATTCATCTCTCCATTTTCTGTGAAGGGGGGGCAAGGGGCAGAATTGAATTCTCAGCGGTGGACCTTATTTCTTTCGTTTTTCGTTTCGCATTTCTCATCGAACAAATACGGTAATTTCAATTACTTCAACTAGTACCGATTGATGGGAGAGAGACATATGTAGATTGAATTGATCGGTGGTATCACCATATTTAGGATTCCAAGAGAGACTGTACTGGTCTGGCTTTTTCGATTGCTCCTGATCAATGGAATGAAATAGAGTACCCATATGTTTTCTGGGAACACATACACAAATTGTATTCGTTTATTGTACGATACACAATTAACTTAATATAGAATATAGTTACCCCGACAGCGACAGAGTACTTTTCAGATGAAACCTACCCCCTTTTCTAACTCCGATTTTGTGTAACCTAAATTACGAATTGAAAACAATTTCTCTATCTCATTTGAATTGCATACTTTCTTTTTGATGTATGTGTCTCAGTCCTCAATCCAAGGAAAGAGGATACTAATATAATAAAAGATCAAACAAAGATCCGCCTCTCTTGTCTTGTTCTAGGGAGGGAAGGAATGAATAGATTTTTTTCTTCCTATTTTACCCCATCGAAGAAAGAACAAAATCAATAAATAAAATAGTGAATTTATCGGAATATTCGATCTTTTTTTTATACCGGGACCCATTTTTATCACACTTCTCTGTCTCCCAAGAAGATTCGATCATCACAAAAACTTCGCTTAGAACTTAACTCATCCTTTTTTCCATTTCACTCCTACTGTTTGGGTCTGTGACCAATGGAACACCGGTTAGATAATACCTCATCAGATGATTGTATAAGGAAGACGGTAGGTTATAGAAAAGAAAGAGTGGAAATGATAAATTCAATGGGATTCTTGATTGAATCAGGAATCCCATTTTGGATTCGGTATGGATAAAGGATCTTCCTATGTTATACTATTCAATTCTCGACGATGAATCCGATTTGATAGATCAGATATTGTTATTCATGATATTGATCCGATTCAGTATCATCAGGATGCAATCCATCCCATGGAATTTTCAGGAGAAAGACTTATTATCTCTATGGGATTAGATCCCGAGTTATTGCAAAGCAAAAAAAAAAAACGATGAGATTATGGAAGTCAATATTCTCGCATTTATTGCTACTGCGCTGTTCATTCTAGTTCCTACTGCTTTTTTACTTATCATCTACGTAAAAACAGTCAGTCAAAATGATTAATTTGAATGAAACTTGACTTATTAGTTCTTATCAATGATTGAAGAAATGAAAGGAATTCAAATCCCAAGTCTTAAATGAAATGAGTGGATTGGAGTCAGCAGTATATGAGATAGTATGGTAGAAAGAACTATATGAACCTTTCTACCACACTATCTATTATTGTATTGTATAAAGTTGTATAAAGATATGTGCTTGATATGGATCAATCTATAATATGTATCTACATATGTCTACATGTAAATAGCACTCCAATTCTATTTCTTCGCTACATCCATTTGTATTGATTCCGATCAATCTGAAATAATCGAACGTCAACTCTTCTAATTCCTAAGTTTCTGATTATTTTCAATATGGATCCCGAGATCTATCGAAACAATCAATGTAGGAAGAATAGTATGGGCATATATTATATAAATTATATAAAAGGAAAAAAAAATAGGGGTTGGTTGCCCCTCATTGTAATATCCATAATTCTGGTAAGGGCCGGTTCATCGAAATAGAATATTTAGGAAGAATTCGGTTGGAAAAAATTTCCATTTCCTATCATGTGTGTTCAGTTTGGAAATACGAACATGGGAATCAAATCATTGAAATCTTTGTTTGATCGAAGGGTTCTTATTCATATATTACTGGATTCTGGTAGAATTTTTGAAATGGGTATATTTTTTTTTTAGCTTCGCAGAATGATCTATTAAACAATTGATACAATTCGATTACTCAACTCAATTATCAATTAGTAGTACCCCTAGAGTCCACTTCTTCCCCATACTACGAGTGAAAGGGAAAATGTAAAGACTACCATTAAAGCAGCCCAAGCGAGACTTACTATATCCATGTGAATTATGTCCCCTATCTCTATGAATATGAAGGAATTATTCCATTATTTATCATTAATAATAGTGGAATCAATGGTGCAGAGTCAAAATGGGATTCTGACCTAATGCTATTGATGAACCAATCCAATGAATACACTCGTAACAAGTTCCTATATGATTTCTGGTAGAATTGGGAAGCATTAATCACAAGCAAGATACACAGTTACCCCCTTGGAAGTTTCAAGGGAATCTTACTAATGGAATATGTAGGAATAGTAAGACCTATTGTTTGTTGCCTTTCATAAGCAAAAGGCCTAAAAATATACCATCAAGATCGATAACTATCTATCACATACCTCTATCTCACATCTAAGCCTTACTGTCTCTGTTTCTGTGAAACAATCGGGAGACACCCTATTACATTCTTGGCGGGGTTACCAAAAAGAAAGAATTTTTTCTTTCTTTTTCAAC